GGTTCTTACATATATATGATTATTGAATTTCATTTATTCAGAAGTAATTCGTCTAGATCGTACATCTTTCTTTCCTATTTTTTATCCTATTTCCTATTAATAAATAAAAGAACAGAAAGAAAGTACCGCCGGTTGGATCCAACCTATTCTTGAAATAAACAACTCGCACACACTCCCTTTCCAAAAAAAATCAATACACCAAGCACTATACTCAGATTTATTGGATTTGTTGCTAAAATATCGGTATTAAATGCGAAACTTCCAGCGAATGGATAGTGCCCTACCAAGTAAACAAAAGAATCGGTTACATTTTTCATATGCTCTCTTCATATAGATAGGACTAACAAAGAACCAGAATTCTTTTTATATCACCTCATTTGTCTTTTTGTAATCGATTTCTTTCTTTTTTTTATTATTTTTTATTGAAGTTTCCAATAAGATATTATTAGATTAGGTTTTAGGTTTCATGTTAATTGTGAAATATCTCCTTTATTGAATTGAAATTGAAACGCTTTCTAAAAAATAAAATAAAAAAAGGTATGTAAGATACTTTTTTACATTTCTAGGATTACATTAAACAAAAGGATTCGCAAATAAAAGCGCCAATGCCACGACCAGCCCGTAAATTGTTAAAGCTTCCATAAAAGCTAGACTAAGCAATAAAGTACCTCGTATTTTACCCTCTGCTTCTGGTTGCCTCGCAATACCTTCTACGGCTTGACCTGCAGCAGTACCTTGACCAACTCCAGGTCCAATAGAAGCAAGCCCTACAGCCAATCCAGCAGCAATAACGGAAGCAGCAGAAATCAGTGGATTCATGGGTAAGTTCCTCGCACTAAAAAAAAAGAAATGGTTAATGATACAATCAACCAATGGATTATTACTTAATATTTTATCACTAAGATCCATCGGGTGGAGAAGTAACTCAAGATTCTGAATTAAAATACAAATTTTATTGAATCAACTGAATCGTCAGAACTACTTCGATATCTTGTTTTTTTTTTTACTTTCTACCCACAATGGGTTTTTTGTAAATCGATGTGCACATAACTCTAGTTATTGCATTTCTTTCGAACCATTCTTTCATCAATTCTTTGTTCTTTACTCTATTCCATTCCCGAATTCATCTGTTTTGTTTTTTCATTCAATCCATGCATAATAGTCGCAGATGAAAGAGAAGAAAATAGTATTGAAATCCATCTACATATAAATACAGTGGACTGTAAATTGTAAATAAAATAGATTTTAGATAGGAATAATCTATAGGGATAATCCTATATAACTAATGAATATCTAATATCACATATACATTTGTTTCCTCCATAACGTGTACTATCCTGTCCGCATTTCATATTGAATGGTATTCTAGAATCATTTTTGAAAGATACACATGGACTGGACTTATAGACATTACATATATCTAATTTGACCTCCCTAAGTCATGCTTTTTTCAATTCCGTAATATAGTCCATCTTTCCTCGTACGATTGATTTTAGACCAAATATACTATGATATATATTTGTATCAGTATCTATTATGTTCCCCAACCGATTGGATTCTCTTGAGCCATGTATGAATTGGAATCAGTTTAAAAGAAAAAACGATTTTGAAGACTAGTTAATGATGACCCTCCATGGATTCGCCTATATAAGCCGCAGCCAAAGTTGCAAAAATAAGAGCTTGAATACCACTTGTAAATAAGCCAAGAAACATAACGGGTATAGGAACTAATGAAGGTACTAAAGAAACAAGAACAACAACTACTAATTCATCAGCCAATATATTCCCGAAAAGTCGAAAACTAAGAGATAAGGGTTTTGTGAAATCTTCTAGGATATTTATTGGTAAAAGAATTGGAGTTGGTTGAATGTATTTTTTGAAATAACCCAATCCTTTTTTGGTAAGACCTGCATAAAAATATGCTACTGACGTGGGTAAAGCTAAAGCAACAGTAGTATTTATATCATTCGTGGGCGCAGCTAACTCCCCGTGAGGTAACTGTATGATTTTCCAAGGTAAAAGAGCACCTGACCAGTTAGAAACAAAAATAAATAGGAACATAGTTCCAATAAAGGGAACCCAAGGACCATATTCTTCTCCAATTTGGGTTTTGCTCAAATCTCGAATAAATTCAAGGACATATTCGAAGAAATTCTGACCACCACTCGGAATGGTTTGTGGATTCCGAACAGCTATGATGACTGAACCTAATAAGATAGCAATTACGACCCAAGAAGTGATAAGTACTTGGGCATGTATTTGTAAAGCCCCTATTTGCCAATATAAATGTTGGCCTACTTCTACACCCGATATATCATATAATCCTTTGAGTGTTTTAATGGAACACGGTATAACATTCATATTGTCCTCTGATAGAAATCGAACTTCAAAAAAAAAGAATTATTTTGATTCAACCATCTCTTTATGAACTCACCTACTTTAATAATAAATCGATTATTTCCAAGTAATCACATAAGATCAATATCCCAAGTACTTTTTTTTATTTATCTCTTTTAAAAAGTTCAGGAATAGTAACCGATCCAATAAATCTATGGAATTCCCAAATCAAATAATTAAGCAATTTTATTATTTTTTATTTTTAATAATAATCAACGATTTCCTATATAGCTATAACGACCCTCGCAAATTGCAAATACTAATTTGTTAAGAATCAATCGGATTGAAGCTATAGCATCATCGTTGGCTGGAATCGAAATATCTGCAAGATCTGGGTTACAATTTGTATCGATTAAACAAATTGTCGGAATCCCCAAAATGGCACATTCTTGAAGAGCCATATATTCTTTTTCCTGATCAACGATGATTACAATATCGGGCAAACCCGTCATATATTTGATCCCACCCAGATATGATTGCAGGGCAGATAATTTTCTCTTCAACATCGCTGCATCTCTTTTGGGGAGACGGTTCAGTTTCCCCATGTTTTGTTCTGCTCTTAAGTCCCTGAACTTATGAAGTCTCGTTTCCGTAGTGGACCAATTCGTTAACATACCACCAAGCCATTTTTTATTAACATAATGACACCGAGCCTTTATTGCGGCCGATGCTACTGAATCCGCTGCTTTATTTTTGGTACCAACGATTAAAAAGCTTTTTCCTCTACTTGCTGCATCAAAAACTAAATCACAGGCTTCTGATAAAAAACGAGCAGTTATAGTAAGATTTGTAATATGAATTCCTTTACGTTTTGCGGAGATGTAAGGGGCCATTCTAGGATTCCATTTCTTAGTACCATGACCAAAATGAACTCCTGCTTCCATCATCTCCGGCAAATTGATGTTCCAATATCTTCTTTTCACTTTCCCCCACATTCCCTCTTTGTTTTTTGCAAAGAGACGAGATACCCTAAAAAAAATAATGATTGTTCCGAGGGAACCTTCTAACGGGGATTGACCGTCGATACGCGGTTCAAACCATTACATTAATTTCTTTTTATTACTTATTTTTTTTTTTACCCTTTTTTTAATTTAACTATTTTTTTTATTTTATCTGGTCCGATCATTGATTTGGTAAAAAAAAAAAAATGAATCAACCCTTAGGAATTCGTAAATGATTGTTCTGATGTCTCATATAAATTAATTGTCTTGGATGCAAGAACAAAATAATTCTCTATGGTGTAACAAAATATCTCTCATCTCTAAGTCGAATAGATTATTCTTTTTAATTTCCAAATAAATGTTCTTGTCTTGTCTTGAACGGTGCACTAATTTTTGGAATCCGGTACCAACAGGTATAATCCCCCCCAGAACAACGTTCTCTTTCAGTCCTTTCAACCAATCAATACGCCCTCGTAGAGCAGCTTTTGCTAAAACCCGAGTAGTTTCTTGAAAACTCGCTTCGGATATGAAACTTTGAGTATTCAGAGATGCCCTCGTTATTCCCAATAAGATTGCCCGATAACAAATCGCTTCGTCTAAAGCACGTCCCGCGCGTTCTGCTCGCAATAATCCGATTAATTCTCCAGGTGAAAAAACATTAGACATTCCATCTTCTGAAACCAACACTCTTGATGTTACTTGACGTACAATAATTTCTATATGTCTATTATGGATCTGTACCCCCTGGGATCGATAAACCTTTTGAATCCTATTAACCAAAGAGATACGACTTTGGGCTATGGTTAGCTCAGATCCAATCATGAATCCCCAGGGTCTTCCAAGAATTCTTGATATACATTCGTTCCAACTATTAACTCTCTTTTCGAGGTTCATCGATATGGAATCAATCGAACGCACTTCTAAGACTTGTTCCACTTTTGGAAGACCCTGCGTTATGTCACCAGATCTCGATCTTTCATATATAAATGTAACTAATCTATCTCCTTCATAAAGTATTTTCCCATAATGACCATGAACAGTTGCTCCCAGAGTGACCAAATAGGGCTTTGCTGATCTTATTACTAAGGAATCAACGTGAACGATTATAATTTGACCAGATTTTTTTATGTTTATGTTTGGTCCATATTTGAATAGACATACATTTTCACAAAAAAATTGTCCAAGGCTAATTATTGTGGATGTCTCTTCACAATAATTGTGACGGAGAAAGCACCAATTCAAACGGAATGGATTCAAGATGATGTTACTGCATGGATCGGAACTATAAATCCTACTATTTTCATCTATTAAACCGTATTTAAGTACTTGGAAAGTCTGTTTAGAATTGTCAAGTAGCAAAAATCTCTTTAACAAGATCTGATTATGAGTTATTAAATGGTAAGATGAATAAAAATTCGCTATTTTAGGTACAATAGTACCTAGAGAACCCAGAAAATCCATAATTGGAATTATGTTCTCCGATTCTTTTGTCACATTCTTATATTTCGAACCATTAAATGGACCAATTTGAGAACAATTGGATGATGACAAAATTCTCAAAGATTGGTATTCTTTATTTCGATTCAACAAGGTACCCATACCGATAGTTTCTTGGTCTTGAGTAAGTGATTGAATCTTCGACTTGGAATAAAAAGGATTGAT